CACAAAGGTTCCAGAAGATGTTAATGGTAAGCAAGAAGATTGTTTACGAAGAAACAACAAGAAAAATTCATATTCTGATACATAAGAGTTATATAAGAATCGAAATAGTCTTTTATTTTCTTTTTTCAAAAGAAAAATCGATTTCATTGAAGTAATAAGACTATTCCAATTCGAATAGTAGTTGAGAAAGAATCGCAATAAATGCAAAGATGGAACATCTTGGATCCGGTATTGAAGGAGTTGAACCAAAATTTCCAAATGGATAGGATAGGGTATTTCTATATGTGATAGATAATGTAAATGCAAAAATTTGTCTTCTAAAAAGGGAAATATTGAATGAATAGATCGTAAATTCTGAAACTTTGGTGTTTCTTTTTCTTTCGGACAAGATAATTCTCGTAGCGAGAATGGGATTTCTACAACGATCGCAAACCCCTCAGATAGAATCTGAGAATAAAACTCAGAATAAAAAAAATTGTTGTAATCCAACAATCGATCTTGGGTAGGATGATTAACCGAGTTAATCCAAAAATTCTGCTGATACATTCGAATAATTAAACGTTTCACAAGTAGTGAACTAAATTTCTTGTTATTACAACTAACAATTTCCACAGGCTCGGAATCATTTAATCCATAATCATGGGCAAATGCATAAATATACTCCTGAAAGAGAAGTGGGTAGACGAAGTATTGTTGACGAGATTTCTGTTTTTCTGAATACCCTTCGAATTTTTCCATTTGTATTTCTACTTGAATCAGAAAGAGGAAGCATTTCTCGGTTTATCAAATGATGATACATAGTGCAATATGGTCAGAACAGGGTGTTGCATTTTTTAATACAAACCCTGGAAAGAAAGGGAGTCTAATCCACAGATCTTTTCCTTTTCTATCCAATTAGTTTATGTTTGTTCTAATTACAAAAGAGAACAAATCTTTTATTTTTACAGGCCAATTGCTCTTTTGACTTTGGAATACAGTCTCTTTATCAATATACTGCTTCTTTTACACATTCAATCCATAACATCCCTTTTCAATCCATAATCAAGAATAATTAGGATTTCTAAAAAAACAAAGAAAAAATCAAGGGTCCGCTCATAGGAAAACCCAACCTTTCCCCGCATCAGGCACTAATCTATTTTTAACGTCTAATTAGATCGGGGAATCATTTCAATTAAGAAGTTAAGCTCGTTGCTTTTTATTTTACCAGAATTGGAGCCAGACTCTATCCATTTATTCACTAGACCCAGAAAATCGGAATTTTTTTATTCCATTCCAAAAATCAAAAATAAGAATTTGATTTTATTACGACATGCTATTTTTTCCATTCATTACCCTTGAGGATCAGTCGTGGTCTTCTAGACTCTACCAAGAGTCTGAACGAATTTGTTGCTTCATCCAAATGTGTAAAAGATCATAGTCGCACTTAAAAGCCGAGTACTCTACCATTGAGTTAGCAACCCAGATAAAATAGGATCTTAGATACGATCGAAACCCAAAAATCAATGGAATTACACCGCACGCTCCTGTCAAAACATTGAACTAGCAAGACATCAAAAGAAAGATTTTATCCCCCATTAAAAACACTCAAATGCCAAAATGAACAGGTCCGGTTAAATTTCACTAAGGTTAAAAAAAGAGCGGCTTCAATCACGATGGCAAAATTGTCATTTTTTTAGCAATTTCTATTTAAAGAAATCAAAAAATCTTGTATGAGAGTACATGCAAGAGGGACAACCCTATCATTTGAGCGAAGTGTAGGCAGAAAAACCTAATATGGAGTGAGGATAAAGAGACCTATCTATCTACAAATTCTATTTGTTCAATAGACCTTTGTCAATGGAAATACAATGGTAAGAAAACAAATTAGATATAAAAAGTAAATAAAATAAGGGCTTATGTTGGATTGGCACGACATAAATCCAGTCAAAAATAGGACTAAGAAAGAGGCAAATTGTGTCTAAATAATTAGACAACGAGGGATACTAGTGATCCCTCTCCTACTTTTTTATTCATTTAGTTCTTCAATTAACTCAAAGTTCCTTCTTTTTCTTTAAAGAATTCTGCCTTCCTTAAAATATCATAAACAGTTCTTGTAGGTTGAGCACCCTTTTCAAGGAAATAGAGAATAGCTGGAACATTTAAACAAGTTTGATTCTTTATCGGATCATAAAAACCCACTTTTCGAAGATCTCTTCCTTCTCTTCGAGATCGAACATCAATTGCAACGATTCGATAGACAGCTTATTGGGATAGATGTAGCTAAACAATGCCCCCCCTAGAAACGTATAGGAGGTTTTCTCCTCATACGGCTCGAGAAAATGATTCGAATTTCTGTCTATAATACAAGTAGATAGAAATTCGACTATGACTTGCATTAATTTCCTTACAGAAAAAACAAATTGCATTTATACTCATGACTCAAGTTGGCTAATTTTGACTGACAGACTTAAAAGGAAAAATCCTTCGAAATTTTTTGAGTCGTCTCTAAACTCTTTTCTTTGTCTCATCTCGAACGAATTTACTTTTATTCCTTATTCTGATCCAATTCAATTGTTGAGACAATTTTATTGTTGAGACAGTTGAAAATCGCGTTTACTTGTTCCGGAATTCTTTATCTTTGATTTGTGAAATCCTTGGGTTTAGACATTACTTCGGGAATTCCTATTCTTTTTTCTTTCAAAAGAGTAGCAACATACCCTTTTTTTCTTATTTCCTTCGATAAAGCATTTCCCTCTTCTATAGAAATCGAATATGAGCGATTGATTTTGATAGACTTTTAATTGAAAGAGTTTTTCCAATTTTCCAAAATTGGACTTTCTTCTTATTTTAACCTTTCGACTTCTATATTAAGGATAGACTGACAAAGTTGGCCTAATTTATTAGTTTTCACTAACCCTAGATTCTTTCCCTTGATAAAAAATCAATTCTGTCCTCTCGAGCTCCATCGTGTACTATTTACTTACAAACAACCCAGCGCAAATTTGGTTCGGGACGAATAGAACAGACTATGTCGAGCCAAGAGCATTTTCATTACTATGAAAAATGATGGATAGCAAAATCCACAATCGATCATGTCCTTCAAGTCGCACGTTGCTTTCTACCACATCGTTTTAAACGAAGTTTCACCATAACAAACATTCCTCAAATTTCATTGCAAAGTGGTATAGGGAATTGATCCAATATGGATGGGATCATGAATAGTCATTGGTTTAGTTTAGTTTTTTGTATACTAATTCAAACTTGCTATCTATGGAAAAATATGGATAAAAGAAATAAGTATTTATCGGGGAAGACTCCGCAAAGATCCAATTTATTTAAACCCATATTCTATCATATGAAGGAAACATAGTTCGAAAAAGACGAATAAACAAGTTTGCTTAAGACTTATTTATTATTGAATTTCCATTCTCAACAGAGGACTCGAGATGGTCAATCCTGAAATGAGAAGAGAAGGATCGATTCTTCTCCAACAAATAAACTATCAACCTCAAAAAAAAATTTAATTAATTTAATTACTATATTAGAATTAGATTAGCAATATATTTTTCCGTAACAAAAACAATTAACTATTAACTAAATAAACTATTCCAATGAAAAGATTGAAAGTTTTTTGGTAGTTATAGAATTCTCGTACTTCTTCGACTCGAATACCAAAAGAAAGAAAAAAATGAAGTAAAAAAAACACATTTCGTGTGAAGTAAAATTAAGGTCTTTGCTTTTACTTATAGCATTCTTTCTTTTACCTAAAAGAAGCAACTCCAAATCAAAAATTAGGAGAAGTATGATTTTTGGAATCCATTCTATCCAACGAACAGTTCTTACCTTATCCTTACCAGAATGGATCATTCTGGATATTTAAAGAATCACAGATCGAGATCGTTTTCGCTTAACCAAAGAAGGACCCTTTTTGCTAATAATATAATACAACAAAAATCTATCTCTATCATAAAGGGATAGGTCTCATTTTTTATACAGTGTTTTACGTATAGACCAAATTTTTCATGAAAATAAAGATATTCAATTTGACTGGACTTGACACTTGATTATGTTTTCTGAGAAAGAAAATGAATGCTTAGAAATGCATCTAATCTAAGAGTTCATAAGAGATAATTATTCTCTCTAATAAACTTTCTTTTGTCTCGTGCGGGGTACAATACGATTTCATCTTTCGTTTCATCAGAAAAATCTGGGACGGAAGGATTCGAACCTCCGAGTAACGGGACCAAAACCCGCTGCCTTACCACTTGGCCACGCCCCATTTCGGGTTTTATCCGACACTAATAAACACTAGTATGTTTATTTGTTTTGTTATTCGTCAATCCCACTTCAATTACATAAAAAATGAGGGATACTCTCTTGCTAGGATTCTAGACATGCGGATAATATAGAATCCAAAAAATGCATTGATCATTACATGGAATTCTATTAAGATATTATATGAAAGTCGAATTTCTTCCATTCTCATTTGAGAGTGCGAATACAAGGAGGTATTTTGCGTTTGGGAAAGTCCGAAGAAAAAAGGATTTTGAATCCGCCTTTTCCTTTTTCCCTTAGAAAAATAACTCAATCAAAATCCAATTATCTACTCTACAAGAACGAAATGCTTGTTATGCCTAATATACTTAGTTTAACCTGTATCTGTTTTAATTCTGTTCTTTATCCGACTAGTTTTTTCTTCGCCAAATTGCCCGAAGCTTATGCCATTTTCAACCCAATCGTGGATGTTATGCCTGTCATACCTGTACTCTTTTTTCTATTAGCCTTTGTTTGGCAAGCTGCTGTAAGTTTTCGATGAAATCTTTACTGCTCTGTCTGCCAAATTGAATGATGTATTCATTCCAAAAAAATTCTAAAAATGGATAAAAGCCGAGAAGTCTTATCTTATATTATGAACCTTCGATTCTAAAATTCAAATTCTTCTACATTGAATGTATAGCTGCAGCAATAAATTTGGATCAGCCTTTCTACCCCCTGCACCTACGTTGAGCAGGTACCTTTAGGTACCCACACAATACCTAACCTAATTTTTGATATTGATAAGAGTGCTTATTAGAAATCAATTCTTGAAAAAAATTGCAAGAATTGATTTTTGCATTTTTAGGTGTCAAAATAAACAAAACCCATCCTAATGGATCTGTGTGGTAAGGAAAAACGGGTAATCTATTCCTTAAAAAAAAAATCTTGGAGATTATGTAATGCTTACTCTCAAACTTTTTGTTTATACAGTAGTGATATTCTTTGTTTCCCTCTTTATCTTTGGATTCTTATCTAATGACCCAGGACGTAATCCTGGGCGTGAGGAGTAAAAATCCAATTTTTTTTGGAATTTTTTCTTACAAATTGGATTTGTTTCGTACATTTATCTATGAGAAAATCCGGGGGTCAGAATTCCTTCCAATTCGAAAGTCCCAAATGATCCGAGGGGGCGGAAAGAGAGGGATTCGAACCCTCGGTACAAAAAAATTGTACAACGGATTAGCAATCCGCCGCTTTAGTCCACTCAGCCATCTCTCCCCGTTCCAAATCGAAAGGTTTCCGTAATATGACAGAGGCAAGAAATAACGATTGCAAAAAATCCTTCCTTTTTCTTTCAAAAGCCCATAAAAATTATATTGCCAATTCCATTTTAGTTATATTCTTTTTTCTTAATGTTAATAAAAAAAAGAAGAAAATTCTTGTTTTTTCTTTCTAAAATTCGATATTGGCTGAGAAACAATCAGATAGATTTTCTCTTCAGCGGGCATTTCCATATAGGACTTGTTATAATAAAACAAGCAGGTTATATAAAAAATAAAAAACTCTTTTTTGATTATTTATCAACAAAGCAAAAAGGATTCTTATCAAACCCACCATAAAATCAAACCCACCATAAAATTGGAAAGAAATATAAAGTAAGTAGACCTGACTCCTTGAATGATGCCTCTATTCGCTATTCTGATATATAAATTCGATGTAGATGAAATTGTATAAGCGGATTTTTTGTATTTCCTTAGACTTAGACCGCGCAAGGCAAGAATTTTTCGCTATTTACGATTTCATATTCTTGTTACTAGATGTTCTATAGGAATAAGAAAAAATCGCAACTCCTTTCCGCTACACATAAAAATTTATTTCGAAAGTCCATTTTTTTTTTTCAATATCTTTCCTTTTTTTTTCAGAATCCTATTTTTGTTCTTCCACCCATGCAATAGAGAGCGAGTGGGAAAAGAGGGGTTACTTTTATTTTCATTTTTCCCTTAAAGGATAGGCTTTGAAATAGGAGTCATGGAATAATGCTGAATTCAAATGTTTATTTCTATAGTATAAGAAAAACTAATCGAATCAAATTCATGGATTTACCACGACCTCGGTTGTGACCCCATAGATAAAAATGCAAAATTTCTATCTTCGAGACCATTGAAAAAGGGCATTGAACGAGAAAGAAATCGTCCACAGATAATTAAACTATCGTATGCCTTGGAAGTGATATGAGGTGCTCGGAAATGGTTGAAGTAATTGAATAGGAGGATCACTATGACTATAGCCCTTGGTAGAGTTACTAAAGAAGAAAATGATCTATTTGATATTATGGACGACTGGTTACGAAGGGACCGTTTCGTTTTTGTAGGATGGTCCGGCCTATTGCTCTTTCCTTGTGCTTATTTCGCTTTAGGGGGTTGGTTTACAGGGACAACTTTTGTAACTTCTTGGTATACCCATGGATTGGCTAGTTCCTATTTGGAAGGTTGTAATTTCTTAACCGCGGCAGTTTCCACCCCTGCCAATAGTTTAGCACACTCTTTGTTGCTACTATGGGGCCCGGAAGCGCAAGGGGATTTTACTCGTTGGTGTCAATTAGGGGGTCTGTGGACTTTTGTCGCTCTCCATGGGGCTTTTGCACTAATAGGTTTCATGTTACGTCAATTTGAACTTGCTCGGTCTGTTCAATTGCGACCTTATAATGCAATTTCATTCTCTGCTCCAATCGCTGTTTTTGTTTCCGTATTCCTTATTTATCCACTGGGGCAATCTGGTTGGTTCTTTGCGCCGAGTTTTGGCGTAGCAGCGATATTTCGATTCATCCTCTTTTTCCAAGGATTTCATAATTGGACGTTGAACCCATTTCATATGATGGGAGTTGCCGGAGTATTAGGCGCGGCTCTGCTATGCGCTATTCATGGGGCGACCGTAGAAAACACTCTATTCGAGGATGGTGATGGTGCAAATACCTTCCGCGCTTTTAACCCAACTCAAGCTGAAGAAACTTATTCAATGGTCACTGCTAACCGCTTTTGGTCCCAAATCTTTGGTGTTGCTTTTTCCAATAAACGTTGGTTACATTTCTTTATGCTATTTGTACCCGTCACCGGTTTATGGATGAGTGCTATTGGCGTAGTCGGCCTGGCTCTGAACCTACGTGCCTATGACTTCGTTTCCCAGGAAATCCGTGCAGCGGAAGATCCTGAATTTGAGACTTTCTACACCAAAAATATTCTTTTAAACGAGGGTATTCGTGCGTGG